GCATATTAATGAAGACTCCCGGGCAAAAAGAAGAATCCAAAGACGATACATTTAGTAACTCTACAGGTACCACCAGTCATTTCATTTCTGGATTTAGAAAGAGAACATCCGGCTATTCCTGTAGGTTGTTGACCAGATACCCCACCAATAATTAGCTAAGAGCCATAGCAAGAGATATAGCGTTGCCTTCCGGCTGAGTGAGCTCATAAACTGGCGAATCAATTCATTTGAAAGAGAAAGTCGGGTCTAGCTGATTTCCGAGTTGACCAATGATAGATAGGTAGGAATGGCAGGACCTAAACGAGCTAGGCTTCGTTAGCCTTAGCCAGTTCTCCCTATTCTTAATGCCGCTCGGGCTCCCGGTGATAGAGGGCTCTTGGAACAGATGATAGTTGATCTTACTCAAAGAATCTAAATATAGAGATATGCTTTATACCAGTATACAGCAAGAACAATGTCAGCCAATTAGCAAAGATCAAGCGAACTCACTCAACCGTACTAGACCAAAGACTGAACATTAACATACCTATAAAAAAAAGACCAGGCAAGAAGAATGTTCGCCTACCTGGCCTTGCTGTCATGTTCACTGCTACTGACATATGAGACATCCCTAGCCGCCCGTTTTATCCCATTCAAGCCAGCAAAGGTAGGGGACGAGAAAGGTAAAGAGAAGGGGCCGTCGTTGGTGCGTAACAGAGCTTTCCTATCGACGATCTTTCTCGGTGCATAAGCGAGGCTTAGCGGTCGAAGTTCCGCCAAGAAAGCCAATAGACTTTGAATAGCTTGTACGAAAGGACTTATGAAGAGGATTTTTATAGAGTATCCAATCCATATATAAATCTTGTATGCAAGTTGGCACTTATGAATATTATTGGATGGACAACCGATCTTTCCTGAGGTCCAGAGCCTCGATGGAACCCAATCAAATCAGGATGTGAACAAAGGCCACTGCTCAAACTCTTCGATATGCGCTAGCTAGGCAATCATTTACTGGTCTGAAGGACTCAGGGTCTCCTCGATGCCTTCTCGTATATGGTCGTTGTTCCTGGATGGAGATTGAAAGAAAAGGGGGAGCATGCTTTCGTAGTCAAGGAATGGACAACTACAGCCGTCCCGATTGAGATAGAAGATAGTGACGAAGCTATCTCACTCAAGTGAATTGGAAAAAGTTTGTTCGGTTATTCTACTCCTGCTGATGCTAAGGTTAGGCCGCGTTGGTTTAACTTAGCAACACAACAAAGTTCTGGACTTTATTTATCCCGTTGGAATTCTTTCCTCCCTAACCCTTTCTTTCCGGGCTTGCTCTATCCTATCACCCGTGGTTAGCTAGTTGCCTTCTACAGCGCTTATGGAGACAACAGCGGGTACATTAACTATGTCACTTCCTTCCCTTCTGCAGAACATGAGAATGAGTTCTTGATCAACCCGCTCTTTGGTCAGCTTGACCGAGAGGATACCTCTTCCTTTTCTCCAACTACGTAAAGTCAATGTCTTCTATAGATCTCTTCAATCCTCGAATCGGTCTATCGACACATACGAAAAAACATTCCTGGGGCCAGACTTGATAAAGGAGTGACCTTTCTCTTCGAAGGGATTCTAGTTCTTTTAAAGAGCTGCCCCTGTAGATTCGGAGTCAACGACTCGACTCAAATGGCTTGAGAATATTACATATTACCTTGTCCCCTTCTGCTGAACAGCAGGGGTAGTAGGGTCTGAAGGAGCTGGCAGGCCGGTATCTTAAGCACTAACGCATCTTCTCACACAGCCCAAAGTCAGCTACAGGAGGCTTTCCCTGAATGGCAAGGAAGTAAAATTGTTGATTCGGAGAATGCCCTGTGAGAAGGACAGGAAGAACCGGCTTTGGTTACAGTAGAAAAGAAAGAATTGTAAGTGGGAAAGCGAGAAGCGAGGAAGCAAGTAATCTATCTTTTTTAATAAAGGACTGAGGTCAAGAGCTTCCAAAGAGCAGATCGGCGTGATCCTCGTTCATACGGATTTTCCGCAGTAGGTGTAGTAGGGTAGCCTGAGGCCTTTAGCCCGGTTTCATTGAGGTGGGGTGAAGTCGTAACAAGGTAGCCGTAGGGGAACCTGTGGCTGGATGCTAAAAAGAAAAGAAAGAAGGTGAAGATGCAAAGGGTATAGCCCCTAAGTAAGAGTTATATAGGACGATAGGTGCATTTTCCTCTGGGAGGTATGGCTGAGTGGCTTAAGCCATTGGGGAGTACGGTCGCAAGACCGAAACTCAATATGAGAAAACGCTGGAGTAAGAAAGTCTTGGAGGCGAGATGAAAGAGCTGAATGTTCGGGTCACTGTCGAAGACACGGGTAGGAAGTGTAGGAGAAGAAAGTAGGGGTAAACGTTCGCCAACTACTCTACTATTAGCTCCGGACGAGATCAATGGGCTAGGGTGACTTCTAAAGACAGTTTCTCCCACTAAGATCAGATCTTAAGACAAGCCAGGGAATGGGCAGAAGGATAAGCGGATCCTAGTGAGATAGACCAGGTGAAGACATGATCCCAAGTAGAAGGGTCCAAAAACCCGACAAAATGAGTCAAGGGCTCTTACCGAGGAAAGAACTAGTAGAAAGAAAGGGTCCGAAGGAGGCAAGGAATCCCTATTAGAAATGGAATATCAGGTTGAGCCTGTAATAATGCTAATATGATGGCCGGTCATAGCATATCTCTATAAGAACGGTACGTATAGACTCAGTTGGCGCATACCACGTACGATGGGGATAGAGACTACAATTATCCACTCTGATAGATGAAAGACTTGGCAAGATGATCAAAGGCGGAGTGTACTACGGGAGAAAGAGATCTATATCTCGGCTGCTTAAAATGGGAACAGCGGCGAATAGGAAAATCAAAAAGAAATGAAACGTACCGCTCATTATGCTTTCCTCTTCCAACGAGTCTTCAATTCCAGCAGAACAGAATAGATTTTTACCCAAGGGATTTCCCTTTGATGATTCGTTATCTTATATAGTATAGGATGATACTTTAAGCCATTCCGATTCCGTCGTTGGTCACTAAAACTAAAGATGCGCCGGTCGGGCTGGTTTCCGCTTTCCTTATCTTAAGATTCTCACAACTAGCTATGCCAAAGTAAAAGCGTTGACCGGTTATGCCGGATTATCGCCATCTCAGAAGGTCAGGCCAGAGGGCAAGCAAGTTTATTCCGGGTACGAAACTACGACTACGCTATTCAAAGCATCTCTCTCTTAAACTATTCAATAAGGCTAGCTCTTCATCTCTTTCTCTCTCGCCTTAGCCTTAGTGCAATCAGTCCCTTCAATTTAACTTGCATAAACCTACCTTCCTTCTTCGCCTATAAATCGGTACCCTTGAGTCGAATGAGCTGCTTCATAACCATTTTATTTCAAGGAAGAACCGGGAATGCTTTAAGGCAGTCCTTTCTTTGACAGGGAGTCCCCTCTTTAGTTCGGGGTACGCAATGAGGTCGGGCTTTTATAAGAGCTCGGGGTTATAGAATCTTTCTTGCTCGACAGACCATATTCAGTAAGAGGATGGCGGAACCTTCCATTCAAGTCAAGGTGAGGCAGTTTATTCTTTACCTAATAAGAACCAATGGTTTAAGAATGGTTGATTCTCCGCACAGATCAAAAGACCCTGCCGAAGCTTTCAAAGCCATCTTTGCAGCTGGAAGGAAGGCTAGAATCTTCTTTCACAATCGCTTTCAAAAGCTTGTGTCAAAGTCCTCTCGTCTACCGATCTGGAACCCCTATGTTTACCGATCTCTCTCGTTCTACTTTAGCTACCCGTCCGATCACTTTCAGAGAATCTGTCCAGCTTTATGAATAGGAATTGGATGTTGATATGCCCGGGCACTCCAATGATTGTGCAGCTCTCTTCTATTAGCGACTAAGAGAAAAAAGGGCACACGGACCGTACTATATTGATGAGCCAGCCCTCTACACTATGGATTGTTGGGCCTCCGCCCTATAAATAAGAGGAAGGCAGTAGTGGAGTAACGGGGGATCCCTATGATCCCGAAGCGAAACAAGTCCTTATTTTGGTACAGTGGTGTAGCCCCGTCCTCTTTTAATTCCAAATTATTCGATCGCGTAGGCATTCTCTTTGGTAGGCCTTTCCTGACTCATCGCCTGGGACTTACTTTTTTTTCCGGGCCTGTTCATCAGGGGATCTTGCTAAGAGTTCCTATTCTCCTTCTATTTAGGCAAATTTCTGTTCGTGATGAAAGCGATTCCTATTCTTTTGCGGACCGGAAGGATTTTATGTTAAGACTAGATAAACATCTAAGAGTAGTAGAGTCTATTCCTTTCCGAAACTGTACGATTACGATGGTAGATTACTTACTCCGATCTACATCTCCTCGTGCTCGCCTATGGCTTATACCCTGACTGGAACGGGTTGAATCGGAAAGAGCGAACTCAGATCTTTCTTTTACTCAACAATATGCCTTTACCTTTAGGAGTGATCTGTTCATCTAACATGAAATGACATGTTTGTGATCGTCTCCCCAACTCGAAATCTCGTCTCGTAAGAGAAGCAAGGTCCACAGAAGGTTGGAAAGTAGTACGCTCCTTCCTCAATGGAAGTTAAAATGGGGCTGTTCTATCTATTTTATTTAAAACTACCAGAGGCAGAGGCGGATCTAAGGAGTCTTTACTTCTTCGAGCTTAAAAGCAGCTCCTTTAAAGACATCCATGCCACCCGCTTCTCTCTGGGCTTTTTCTCTTTTTCAGAGGGTCTTGCTCTCCTGCTCTTCCCCAGCTCTTATTCCTTAGCCGGCTTCGTTCAGCTGACCTTTCCCTTACAGGCTTTCTTTATAATGAAAGGGCCTAAGACTCAGGGGCGTGCGTGGGTCACATCAGTTTAGTTTGGTCTTAGCTTATCGTTAGGGTACTAAAATAAAAGGCTTGAAAGCCGGCTAGCTCGCACTTGAAATGTGCCAGGCTTCTATAACAAGGGCATTACGGGATTGAGAGCAAGTGGTACGATAAGACCTGCAAGAAGGCCCCGAGCTACGTATCTATCGCGGCTAAACATCACTGGAACGGAGCGGAGTTGAAGAGCGGTACTCCTTCTCTTGAAAACTAACTTCTTAAGGTTAGGAGATGCTCGCCCGTCTACCGGGATTGGAGAAAGAGAAGATCTCGACTAGGAGTCTGAGGGAATCTCTAGCGGATCTTTTCTAAGCCAGGAAGATGCCTCTGCTGAAGTAGCAAGTATTGGGGTTTCAAACTGAGATTTTACTTTCTAGTAAAAAGGGGTTTACCTGAAAGAAAGAATCCTGTAGCAAACGGGATTGATTCCACTTCCTTGCTGTTAAGTACGTCCCTCTTATCTCTTGCCGATTCCGAACTCCAGGAGGAGCCGACTAAAGCTAAAAGCAGAGTTGGAGCTTGGCAATGCAGTTGATCTTCTTGCAGCTGAGAGAGATGCTGGCATTGAATGAAGCTGATTCCCCCGTATTGGACAGAAAGAACCTTCTATAATGAAGAGTCGGATGTGAGGGAAAGCCCTCTAGTCGAGTAAGAGAACTGAAAGTTTCAAGCCAGTAAAGTCCGATAGTGTGTCAGTTAAGACTAAAAGCCACGAACTAGCCTCTTTTCCTTCCCTTCTATGGTGAAGTCAGAGCCGGGGCAATCAAATATCATCGATGGGTCCCAGATAGCTTTGTCTGTTCGCCACCACTCGGATTCAATTGCGCATTTGAGAGCATCTATCTCATACTTGTCGGCCTGGCGCGGATCTGAAAGGCGCTGTTAAGCGAAAACTAAGAGAAAGAAGGTCAACTGGGGAAAGACCTTTGGTTCGGTATCGGCATCGGTAGGATTCACAGCTGATGAAAGACCTGCTCCGTCTCCTCTGCCCCTGAGCTTCTCCTTTCGTTTATGTCGTGAAAAGAGGGGCTTCCCTACAATTCAAGAGCGGACACTTCCTCATTCCAGGTCTCAAATCAGTAGCAAAGAGTCCATAGACCGCATCTGCGAAATCTCTTCATTTATGATAATTCAGGTGCCCCTGTTTACTTTTTCTTTCCACACGGCTATTGAACTCCCGCAGCTCCTACCTGATTACCTTGTCGCTCCCTCGGGGGCACCTGACTCTAATTAATCAAAAAGAATTCTACGAGAACCCCTCGGACCAGACAAAAAGGTTTTCAACTCATAAATAAAAAGGTTGCTCGGAGGTTCTCTTTCAAAGGCGGAATCAAACAGCTTGCTTTACTTTACACACAAATTTTGGAGAAGTTATACCCCTTCCTGGCCAAGGCAACTACGCTTCTTCAAGTATCATCGTTGGTTTTGAATCTACGCATTCAATGGTTGGTGCAAGATCAGCTGCTCTTCCATACCGAGAAACCTTACTCCTGAACTTGTCTATCCATTCCCGGTGCTGCCCGATCTCTAAGTGTTGTTCTGACATGTGTGCGATTTAGCAACATAAATCTTTTGTTCTTTATCCGCTCCGACTCCTTCTTTCTTTAACCGCTTGACCTATACCTAAAAGCCCAACCGTCAAGGTTTGGAACTAATGGAGGAGGTCTACTTAGGCCCGCTGGAGCCAATTCTGTTGATGGAAGGGCAGCTGCTTCAACCGAAGAATGGGATGAATTGGTTCTATCCTTGGTCTTTTCTAGCGGATTGTATCCTGAAAAGACATCCATGAATGAAAACAATTTAGGTGAGTTATGTCAAAAGGTCTCCTCATTAGAGGATTCAGGTGCCCCTTCTCGTCTCGAGTTGAGGTTGCTAATGTCCCCACCCGCTTTTAGAAGTGGATTCGAACCACTGGACTCTATTTTCTGAGGATACATTGATTCTGTTCAGCCGTTACCATTCTATATGCCTTTTCCGCCTTAAACCCCTTATCCCGGATAGGAAATGTATGCAAACGATGCAGGAATCGAAGTTGAGTGATTCAGTAAGATAGAAGAGCAATTGACTAGTTTGTTTCCTACAGGTTGACCGATTCAGCTCGGCCAATTGAGACAGATAGGGAGCATGCCATTCAAGGGCTGGTTTTCCTATTTATTTGAAATCTTATCCCGTCGTCACCTTGTAAAAAGCTAATGCGACACCCAATTCTTATTTATTTATATTAATAAATTAAGGACCAACCGGCACACAAAGGGGTGAACCCACCTTGTCTAAGACGCGAATGAACGAACATTTGAAAGAGATGGTGACAAACAAGGAAATCGGCGCATTTGGCTCTACCTCTCACGCCAAACCATCGTGGTTGGAACTTGTTTCAATGAAAAAAATTACCAGAATGACCAAAACATCTCTTCCTGAACAGGCCCAGAGGAAATACAATCATTGAAGTCGTCCCCGGCAATCATCTTTGAAGTGACACAACAGACTATGACTAGACATCTCGAGGAATCCACGCTTCTCACATCTCGTAAACAACTATACATCTTGGAAGCAAAGGCCTGGAGCAAAGGTATTTACCCCTGGTCAATCCACAGTCAATCATCCAGCAACAGATTAAGTAGTCGAAAAAGCAGTAGACATTACAGAAATTGAGAAGGTGCTTTCTCTTAACTCAGCATGGTCATACAATAAGAATAAGAAGTTGGCTATTCTCAGGTCTGGGCTGGGTATCCATATTAGGTTAGGGAGTCAACAAATCCCAGTCATAAAGGACAAGAATAAATCGGACCTTAAATTGTAGAATGCCCCAATCACACAGGTTCGTTATCCACACGAGTCGGGTCTTGCGGCTGATGTGCCATTTGATAAGAGAGGATTGCCTTTTTTTGATGTTCTTTGTAACAAAGCCCGGTAGGGGCGCGTCTGATAATATTGTTAAAAGGGCACAGCCAAAGCCTTCTTTTATTAAATATAAAAAGAGGGGAGGCGGAGGAAGTAGCTCTAACGATAGGAGGGAAAGGTCAGTCACTTGACTGTAAGAACGACTGGAAGGAGAGGACTTTGACAGCTCTATGTTTCATGAGGTCGAACTTCGAATGAGCTATACACTCTAGGAGAAAGCCGCTCTACCTACAGGGTAGTCACCGACGTTTCAAAGTAATGTCCACGCTCGCTCTAGTGAGTTAAGGTGTATGATCAGGCCTCCTACATGGTATCCCTGCCTTACATCAATTCGATAAGCTCTCACTAAGTAATTGAAGATAACTGGGAAACCACTGCTTGTCTTTCCTTTGAAAGAAAAATCCAAGACTTCGGTTAGCGGGGAGCGCCCCTGTCCTCTTTTCTCCCCCCCCTTTTCTTTTTAGAAGCCGAACCTAGTCTTTGTGTGAGTTGTAGCGGATCACGTGGCTCGATGGAGGTTCCTCAGCGTCTTTTGTTTGAATGACTACCGCGTGCCATTTGACCTCAGTCATTTTGTCCTACTTGCGTTTTTTCGAATATCCTATAACGTACCATCTAGGTCTCGTCTTGTAAGCCCGGAAGATGAAAGTGCTCCTTCTTCTTCTTACTCCCGCTCGATCAGGGAGAATGACTCTTTTAAATCTAGGATCCGACCACTATTTGGTACACTGGACTATGTTGGTTTCCAAGAGATCACTGATAAACAGGTACTCCCGGATGGAAGGTACATATCGGAGAAAGAATTCTATTGCGCAACGGCAGACGCATCTAACCGCTGAACTTACATTGGAACCCATCGCCGTGATCGGATCGGCTGGGTGAGCTTTTCACTCACACGCGCGGCCAGCCTTTTATCCAGACCCTTATCCTGCCTGATACACTAGACGCATAGTCTGCGAAACCAGCACTAGTCACTACCTAGCTGGCTGGCGACTACTCCTACTCATAGAAGGCTAGTTTACAGGATAGCTTTATCTAGCTTACTTTGAATAAACTTACCCCACTTCCGCAAAAGGGTGACCCATAGAACGATGGATTAGCGGGCTAGGGTAGGGATGGTACTTCATTTAAACAGTGACATTGCTCATGGATTTGAACAGCAATCCTAGATCACACCTATATGAAGCCTTGCTGCATCTCTAACTTCCTGCCTCGTCATCCCAGGCCACCCACCCTAACCTAATGGAGAAGATTACTGGGCCACTCTCTGCAGGTTAACTCTGGTTGGCCAGTCAAAAGACACACGCTACCATAACAGAACACTTAATTAACATCAACTTGGGCAGCTTCACCCCGGAAAAGCATTGGAGTCTTTCTTTTTTGATGATCCCCGACCCGACTCCGAAGTCTTCTGCGTGCATTATTCTGCCCTCAACAACTCTTTTCGTAGTTGATCACCGACCAAGCCTCACACTTCTACTTCAGGAGCTTGCCTTGAGGTGAGGGTACTATGACGATCTTAGTCCGAATGAATGCCTAAGGGTGAAAGGCTCTTCTGACCACATGTCTGTCTCTGGTGACGATCGATCCCTAAGTCATATTAGGTATTAGGTATGTAAAGACAATTTCATTATAGAGTGTTAGCGCCATTTCCCTTTACCAGTAGGTTTGATAGGGTTCCTTCGGGAAGAATAAGGATCCGGGGCAATAAAATAAAGCAAATGGGGATATTCTCGGGCTAGCCATCACTTGGGGAAAAGATTTGAAAAGGGGATTTGGTAAGGAAAGTCGGGAAGGCCCAGCTAAGATAGATTAAGGGCACACAGCCGGAAAGGGTCAAGAACAAAAAAGTGGGGTAAGGGGGGGTCCATAACGGACTACTCGCTTACCGGAATAGCCGGCTTCCCCTAAACGCTTATCCCTGACGGACGACTTCCCTTTGCGCGGAGATACAGAGGCCGAAGAAGAAAAAAAGGAGGTTTTTATTCGTCGAGGCATCTGCTCCGCCTGCCACTCAGCTTGGAAGGGGGGGATATAGCTCAGTTGGTAGAGCTCCGCTCTTGCAATTGGGTTGTTGCGATTACGGGTAAAAAAATCCATCCTGGACCAAGCAAGGATCCTTCTAGGCCAACAACTCTCATCTCAGTAGGTGTTATCGGCATCTCAGCAGATCTGATGGTTCTAGGAAAATCATTGAATAAGGTATTCACTTCGTTCAGTCATTTAATCC